GTTAATGTAGCTTAATTATAAAGCAAAGCACTGAAAATGCTTAGATGAGATTATACTAATACTCCATGAACATATAGGTTTGGTCCTAGCCTTTCTATTAGTTATCAATGAACTTACACATGCAAGAATCCTCGCTCCTGTGAAAATGCCCTCTAGTCATTATTTGGTAAGAGGAGCTGGTATCAAGCACACTAAAAAGTAGCTCATAACACCTTGCTTAGCCACACCCCCACGGGAAACAGCAGTGATAAAAATTAAGCAATAAATGAAAATTTGACTAAGTTACATTACTAAGGACTGGTAAATTTCGTGCCAGCCACCGCGGTCATACGATTGGGTCGAACTAATAGACATCGGCGTAAAGTGTGTTTTAGAATTTAATAACAAATAAAGTCGAACTTTAACCAAGCTGTAAAAAGCCCTAGTTATTGTAAGATACTTAACAAAAGTAACTTTAAAATATCTGAGTACACAATAGCTAAGACCCAAACTGGGATTAGATACCCCACTATGCTTAGCCCTAAACACAAAAAATTATAAACAAAATTATTCGCCAGAGTACTACCAGCAAGAGCTAGAAACTCAAAGGACTTGGCGGTGCCTTATATCCCTCTAGAGGAGCCTGTTCCATAATCGATAAACCCCGATACACCTCACCAACCTTTGCCAAATCAGCCTATATACCGCCATCTTCAGCAAACCCTAAAAAGGAGGCACAGTAAGCACAAATATTAACATAAAAACGTTAGGTCAAGGTGTAGCCTATAGGTTGGAGAGAAATGGGCTACATTTCCCATATTAGGACATATTTACGAAAACAAATATGAAATTATTAGTTAAAGGTGGATTTAGCAGTAAATTAAGAACAGAGTGCTTAATTGAATAAGGCCATGAGGCACGCACACACCGCCCGTCACCCTCCTCAAGCAATTAGCATTAACTAACTCATTAATACTTTAAATGAACTCTGCAAGAGGAGACAAGTCGTAACAAGGTAAGTGTACTGGAAAGTGCACTTGGATAACGCAGAGTGTAGCTTAAACCAAAGCACCTAGTCTACACCTAGAAGATTTCAATTTAAACTGAACACTTTGAAACTAAGAATAGCCCAACATTTAAACATCTCAAAACTATTTTATAAATTAAAACAAAACATTTATTATAATTAAAGTACTAGGTGATAGAAATTTTTATTTGACGCTATAGAGAAAGTACCGCAAGGGAAAGCCTGAAAGAAAATTATAAGTAAAAAACAGCAAAGCTTAAAACTTGTACCTTTTGCATAATGATTTAACTAGAACACATTAGCAAAAAGAATTAAAGTTAAGTAACCCGAAACCAGACGAGCTACCTATCAGCAGCCTAAAGAGCAAACTCATCTATGTAGCAAAATAGTGAGATGACTGATAGGTAGTGGCGACAAACCTACCGAGCCTGGTGATAGCTGGTTGTCCAGAACCGAATTTTAGTTCTAATTTAAGTTTACCAAAAAACAAATAAATTTTACTGTAAGCTTAAATAATAATCTAAAAAGGTACAGCCTTTTAGATACGGGATACAACCCCTATTAGAGAGTAAATTTTTAATAAACCACAATAGTTGGCCTAAAAGCAGCCATCAATTAAGAAAGCGTTCAAGCCCAACAGGAAAAAAAACTTAATTCCATAATAAAATTAAACTCCCAATATAAAACTGGACTATTCTATTTCTAATTAGAAGCAATAATGTTAATATGAGTAACAAGAAAAATTTTTCTCCTCGCACAAATGTATGTCAGAACGAATAAATCACTGACAGTTATCAAAATCAGCATATCAACAATTAACCCCTTAACACTAATTGTTAGACCAACACAGGAGTGCGGACTTTTAAGGAAAGATTAAAAAAAGTAAAAGGAATTCAGCAAACACAAACCTCGCCTGTTTACCAAAAACATCACCTCTAGCATAAAAAGTATTAGAGGCATTGCCTGCCCAGTGACTCCAGTTTAACGGCCGCGGTATCCTGACCGTGCAAAGGTAGCATAATCATTTGTTCTCTAAATAAGGACTTGTATGAATGGCCCCACGAAGGTTTTGCTGTCTCTTATTTTCAATCAGTGAAATTGACATCCCCGTGAAGAGGCGGGAATAAAAAAATAAGACGAGAAGACCCTATGGAGCTTTAACTAATTAACTCACAAACCCTTATCCGTTTTCTATAAGAAATAAACCACTTTTAATTGAGTTAACAGTTTAGGTTGGGGTGACCTCGGAATAAAAATTAACTTCCGAGAAAAATTATTGAGACCTACAAGTCAAAATTATTATACTATATACTGATCCGCCACTGGCGATCAACGAAATAAGTTACCCTAGGGATAACAGCGCAATCCTATTTAAGAGTTCATATCGACAATAAGGGTTTACGACCTCGATGTTGGATCAGGACATCCCAATGGTGCAGCAGCTATTAATGTGTTCGTTTGTTCAACGATTAAAGTCCTACGTGATCTGAGTTCAGACCGGAGTAATCCAGGTCGGTTTCTATCTATTCATAAGTTCCTCCCAGTACGAAAGGACCAGAGAAACAAGGCCCACTTACAATAAGCGCCCTAATAAAGCAGATGAATTAATCTCAATTTTATATTACATATTAATTACCTTAGATAAAGGACTAAGTTAAAGTGGCAGAGACTGGTAATTGCATAAAACTTAAGATTTTAGACTCAAAGGTTCAAACCCTTTCTTTAACAAATATATGTACTTCATAAATTTATTAACTACAATCATTCCCATCCTACTAGCCGTAGCATTCTTAACCCTCCTAGAACGAAAATTATTAGGTTATATACAACTCCGAAAAGGACCTAATATTGTAGGACCCTATGGACTACTCCAACCAATCGCCGACGCAGTTAAATTATTCACTAAAGAACCCCTACAACCACTAACATCATCCCTCACCCTGTTTATTATTGCACCTACCCTAGCATTAACACTAGCACTGATAATGTGAATTCCATTACCCATACCTTACCCATTAATCAATATAAACATGAGTGTCTTATTTATATTAGCCCTATCAAGTTTAGCTGTCTACGCTATTTTATGATCAGGCTGGGCCTCAAATTCAAAATACGCACTAATTGGAGCCCTTCGGGCAGTAGCCCAAACTATTTCTTATGAAGTAACCCTAGCTATTATTATTCTATCTATCTTACTTATAAATGGCTCTTTTACACTATCAACACTAATTACAACCCAAGAATACACTTGACTAGTTCTACCATCATGACCTCTAGCCATAATATGATTTATCTCAACCCTAGCCGAAACTAACCGAGCCCCCTTTGATTTAACAGAAGGAGAGTCAGAACTTGTATCAGGATTTAATGTAGAATACGCAGGAGGCTCCTTTGCCTTGTTTTTTCTTGCAGAATATGCTAATATTATTATAATAAACGCCCTCACCATTACTCTCTTTCTAGGAGCATACAACAACCCAATATTCCCTGAAATATATTCAATTAATTTTACTGTTAAGGCCCTTTTATTCACAACTTTTTTCCTATGAATTCGAGCATCATACCCCCGATTCCGATATGATCAACTTATACATCTATTATGAAAAAATTTCCTGCCCCTTACCTTAGTAATATGCATATGACATGTAACCCTACCAATCATTCTGGCAGGCATCCCACCCCAAACATAAGAAATATGTCTGATAAAAGAGTTACTTTGATAGAGTAAATAATAGAGGTTTAAGTCCCCTTATTTCTAGAATTATAGGAATTGAACCTACCCCTAAGAATTCAAAAATCTTCGTGCTACCTACACTACACCACATTCTAAGTATGGTCAGCTAAATAAGCTATCGGGCCCATACCCCGAAAATGTTGGTTATTACCCTTCCCATACTAATTAACCCCATAACCTTTTCTCTAATTATAATAACGATAATCTCAGGAACCCTATTAGTCATAACAAGTTCACATTGATTCTTAATTTGAGTAGGATTCGAGATAAATATATTAGCAATTATCCCACTATTGACCAAACAACACAACCCTCGATCCACAGAAGCGGCAACTAAATATTTTATGACTCAAGCAACCGCCTCCATATTTCTGATAATAGCTGCAATCATTAATCTATTATATACCGGTCATTGATCTATCCAAAAACTAATTAATCCAACAGCGTCAATTATAATGACAATAGCACTTGCAATAAAACTAGGTCTCTCCCCCTTCCACTTTTGAGTACCTGAAGTAACTCAAGGCATCCCACTACTATCTGGACTTATTTTATTAACATGACAAAAATTAGCACCATTATCAATCCTATATATAATCTCACCCCTTATAAATATAAATATTTTAATAATTATAGCTCTACTGTCAATCGCAATTGGGGGCTGAGGAGGACTAAACCAAACTCAACTCCGAAAAATCATAGCCTATTCATCCATTGCCCATATAGGATGAATAATGTCTATTTTAACATATAACCCAACCATAATACTATTAAACCTATATATTTATATTCCAATAACCATTACAACCTTCTCCCTCCTAATAATAAACTCAACAACCACAACAACTTCACTATCACATATATGAAACAAATTACCCCTAATCACCATAATTATTCTAACTCTTATATTATCCCTAGGAGGCCTGCCCCCATTAACCGGGTTTTTACCAAAATGGTTAATCATCCAAGAATTAGTAAAAAATAATAATATTATTATATCAACTATCATAGCACTCCTTGCTCTACTAAACTTGTATTTTTATACACGAATCACATACACAACATCATTGACCATATTTCCAACAACAAATAATACAAAAATTATATGACAATTCAAATACCCAAAACAAACATTATATACACCCCCAATAATTATTATCTCAACACTTATTCTCCCAATATCCCCAATAGTATTAATCTTAGAATAGAAGTTTAGGTTATACAGACCAGGGGCCTTCAAAGCCCCAAGAAAATACTATTTATTTAACTTCTGACTCCAGGGGCTGCAAGAATCTATCCTACATCAAATGAACGCAAATCAACCACTTTAATTAAGCTAAACCCCTTCCTAGACTGATGGGATTTTAACCCACAAAAACTTAGTTAACAGCTAAACACCCTAAACAACTGGCTTCAATCTACTTCTCCCGCCGTAAAGAAAAAAAAGGCGGGAGAAGCCGGGGCAGGATTGAAGCTGCTTCTTCGAATTTGCAATTCGATGTGTATATACACCACAAGGCTTGGTAAAAAGAGGTTATTGCCTCTGTCTTTAGATTTACAGTCTAATGCCTTTGCTCGGCCATTTTACCCATGTTCATTAATCGCTGACTATTTTCAACCAATCACAAAGATATCGGCACCCTTTACCTTCTATTTGGCGCTTGAGCCGGTATAGTGGGCACCGCATTGAGTCTTCTCATTCGCGCCGAATTGGGTCAACCAGGAGCCCTACTCGGAGATGATCAAATTTATAACGTAATTGTAACTGCCCATGCTTTTGTGATAATTTTCTTCATAGTTATACCTATTATAATTGGGGGCTTCGGAAATTGACTTGTTCCATTAATAATTGGAGCCCCTGATATAGCATTCCCCCGAATAAATAATATAAGCTTTTGGCTCCTTCCCCCTTCTTTCTTATTACTCCTGGCATCATCCATAGTAGAAGCAGGGGCAGGCACGGGTTGGACAGTTTACCCCCCTCTAGCAGGAAATCTGGCTCATGCAGGGGCCTCTGTAGACTTAACAATTTTTTCTCTGCATTTAGCGGGTGTCTCATCAATTCTAGGGGCAATTAATTTTATTACTACAATTATTAATATAAAACCCCCCGCCCTATCCCAATATCAAACACCACTATTTGTCTGATCAGTACTAATTACAGCTGTACTTCTCTTACTGTCACTTCCCGTACTAGCTGCTGGTATTACAATGCTATTAACAGACCGAAACCTAAATACAACATTCTTTGATCCAGCTGGAGGAGGAGATCCCATTCTATATCAACATTTATTCTGATTCTTTGGACACCCAGAAGTATACATTTTAATCTTACCCGGCTTCGGCATTATTTCACATATTGTTACCTATTACTCAGGAAAAAAAGAACCTTTTGGTTATATAGGGATAGTTTGAGCTATAATATCTATCGGATTCTTAGGATTTATCGTATGGGCTCATCACATATTCACAGTAGGAATGGATGTAGATACTCGAGCATACTTTACTTCTGCTACCATAATTATTGCTATTCCTACGGGGGTTAAAGTATTTAGCTGACTAGCTACTCTCCACGGGGGTAATATTAAATGATCCCCCGCCATATTATGAGCTCTTGGATTCATCTTTTTATTTACAGTCGGAGGATTAACAGGCATTGTACTCGCCAATTCCTCTCTTGATATCGTTCTTCACGACACTTATTACGTAGTAGCCCATTTCCACTACGTATTATCCATAGGAGCCGTTTTCGCTATTATAGGCGGATTTATTCACTGATTTCCCCTATTTTCAGGTTACACCTTAAGCATAACCTGAGCAAAAATCCACTTTCTAATTATATTTGTGGGAGTAAACATAACCTTCTTTCCCCAACACTTCTTAGGATTATCTGGCATGCCTCGACGCTATTCAGATTATCCCGATGCCTATACAACCTGAAACACTGTCTCCTCTATAGGCTCTTTTATTTCACTAACAGCTGTTGTACTAATAGTATTTATAGTATGAGAAGCATTTGCCTCTAAACGAGAGGTAATAATAGTCGAACTAACCTCAACAAATCTCGAGTGACTACACGGGTGCCCTCCACCCTATCACACATTTGAAGAGCCCACTTATGTAAACCACAAATAAGTTTAAGAGAGGAAGGTTTCGAACCCCCAGAAATTGATTTCAAGCCAATACCATAACCATTATGACTCTCTCAACAAGTAAGATATTAGTAAAACTTACATAACTTTGTCAAAGTTAAATTACAGGTGAGACTCCTGTATATCTTTATGGCATACCCCTTCCAACTAGGATTTCAAGATGCAACATCACCCATTATAGAAGAACTATTAAATTTTCATGACCATGCACTTATAATTGTCTTTTTAATTAGCTCTCTTGTACTATATATTATCTCACTCATACTAACAACTAATTTAACTCATACAAGCACTATAGATGCACAAGAAGTAGAGACAATTTGAACAATTCTCCCTGCCATTATTCTAATTTTAATTGCCCTTCCTTCATTACGAATCCTCTATATAATAGATGAAATTAATAACCCGTGCATAACTATTAAAACCCTAGGTCACCAATGATACTGAAGTTATGAATATACAGATTATGAGGACTTAATATTTGACTCATACATGATCCCCACCTCTGAATTAAACCCTGGACAACTTCGACTTCTAGAAGTTGATAATCGGGTAGTCTTGCCTGCTGAACTGACAATTCGTATATTAATCTCATCAGAAGACGTATTACACTCTTGGGCCATTCCTTCCCTGGGTTTAAAAACAGATGCAATCCCGGGACGCCTTAATCAAACAACACTTTTATCCACCCGACCAGGTCTATATTATGGGCAATGCTCCGAAATTTGTGGGTCTAACCATAGTTTTATACCTATTGTACTCGAAATAATCCCTCTAAAATTTTTTGAAAAATGATCTTCATCTATAATATAATATCATTAAGAAGCTAATTAGCACTAACCTTTTAAGTTAGAGATTGAAAGCTTTAACCTTTCCTTAATGATATGCCACAGCTAAACACATCAACTTGATTCATCACAATTATTTCCATAATTATCACCCTATTCATTATATTTCAATTAAAAATCTCAAACTACTATTACTATATAAACCCCGGACCCTTAACTACTAAAACCCAAACGCACACAACCCCTTGAGAAACTAAATGAACGAAAATCTATTTGCCTCTTTTATTACCCCCACACTAATGGGCCTGCCTATTGTTGTTATTATCATCATATTTCCCAGTATTTTCTTTCCATCAACAAGCCGTCTTACTAATAACCGCTTAATTGCAATGCAAAAATGAATTATTCGCCTCATCACAAAACAGATAATAGTTATTCATACTAAAAAGGGTCAAACTTGAGCCCTAATATTAACATCATTAATTATATTTATTGGATCAACAAATTTAATTGGGTTATTACCTCACTCATTTACTCCAACTACCCAATTATCTATAAACCTTGGCATGGCTATTCCTCTTTGAGCAGGCACTGTAGTTTTAGGGTTTCGCCATAAAACTAAAGCATCTCTAGCACATTTCCTCCCCCAAGGTACCCCACTACCCCTAATCCCTATACTAGTAATTATTGAAACAATTAGCCTATTCATTCAACCAATGGCCCTAGCAGTACGACTCACAGCAAATATTACTGCAGGACACCTGCTAATTCACTTAATCGGAAGTGCCACCCTGGCTTTAATAAATATTAGTATAACTACCGCCTTTATTACATTTAGTATTCTTGTGTTATTGACAATATTAGAATTTGCTGTTGCTCTAATTCAGGCCTATGTCTTTACCCTGCTAGTAAGTCTTTATCTACATGATAATACCTAATGACCCACCAAACACATGCTTATCACATAGTTAATCCTAGCCCTTGGCCATTAACAGGAGCCCTATCCGCCCTTCTCCTGACCTCAGGTTTAGTAATATGATTTCATTTTAACTCAATACTTTTATTATCAATTGGCATAATCACAAACACACTAACCATATATCAGTGATGACGAGATATTGTTCGAGAAGGCACATTTCAAGGACATCACACACCAATCGTACAGAAAGGCCTTCGCTACGGAATAATTTTATTTATTGTATCAGAAGTATTCTTCTTCTCAGGTTTCTTCTGAGCCTTTTATCACTCAAGCTTGGCCCCCACTCCAGAACTGGGAGGCTATTGACCCCCAGCAGGTATTATTCCCCTGAATCCTATGGAAGTACCCCTTCTCAATACATCAGTCCTACTAGCCTCCGGAGTATCCATTACATGAGCACATCACAGTCTTATAGAAGGCAATCGCAATCACATAATACAAGCACTATTTATTACCATCTTCTTAGGTTTATATTTTACACTATTACAAGCCTCCGAGTATTACGAGACACCCTTTACCATTTCAGATGGTGTCTATGGCTCCACCTTCTTTATAGCTACAGGATTTCACGGCCTCCATGTTATTATTGGCTCAACATTTTTAATTATTTGCTTCCTACGTCAATTAAATTTCCACTTCACATCCAGCCATCATTTTGGATTTGAAGCTGCAGCCTGATACTGACACTTCGTAGATGTCGTATGACTATTCTTATATGTCTCTATTTATTGATGAGGCTCATGTTCTTTTAGTATCAACTAGTACAATTGACTTCCAATCAATTAGACTTGGAAAACCCCAAGAAAGAATAATTAACTTTATATTAACATTATTTATTAACACCTTATTAGCCCTATTACTAGTAATTATTGCATTTTGATTACCTCATATAAATATCTATGCCGAAAAATCAAGTCCATATGAATGTGGTTTTGACCCCATGGGATCTGCTCGTCTTCCATTCTCAATAAAATTTTTTATAGTAGCTATTACCTTTTTATTATTTGACTTAGAAATTGCACTCCTATTACCCCTACCATGAGCCTCTCAAACCAACAAACTCTTAATTATACTATTTATATCACTACTTTTAATTTCACTATTAATTATCAGCCTGGCTTACGAATGAACACAAAAAGGATTAGAATGGTCTGAATATGATAATTAGTTTAATGTAAAACAAATGATTTCGACTCATTAAATTATGATTATTTCATAATTATCAAAATGTCTTTAACTCATTTAAATATTATATTAGCATTCATTATATCTCTCCTAGGTCTACTTATATATCGATCCCATCTAATATCATCACTATTATGTTTAGAGGGCTTAATACTCTCTTTATTCGTACTAAGTACTTTAACAATTCTTATTATAAACATAACTCTTGCTAACATACTACCAATTATTTTACTAGTGTTTGCAGCTTGTGAAGCAGCACTTGGTTTATCTTTACTAGTGGCAGTATCTAATACATACGGGACAGATTACGTACAAAATCTAAATTTGCTTAAATGTTAAAAATCATTTTACCTACAATTATACTAATTCCACTAACATGATTATCAAAGGGTAATATAATATGAATTAACTCCACAATATACAGTATAATAATTAGCACAATATGCTTACCTTTAATAAATCAATCTTGCGATAATAGTCTAAATTTATCCTTACTATTTTATACTGACTCTCTATCAACCCCCTTACTGTTATTAACAGTATGACTTCTACCACTTATAATTATTGCCAGCCAATATCACCTATCAAAAGAACCTACCTCACAAAAAAAACTCTATATTACTATAATACTACTACTTCAGATTTTCTTAATTATAACATTTTCTGCCACCGAATTAATTATATTTTACATTCTATTTGAAGCCACACTAGTACCCACTCTTATTATTATTACCCGATGAGGGGGACAAGCGGAACGATTAAATGCTGGTATCTATTTTCTCTTTTATACCCTAGTTGGATCACTACCCTTACTAATTGCATTAATTTATACCCAAACCTCATTAGGCTCACTAAATTTACTACTAATCCAGCACTGAGGCTACTTCTCAATACAAACATGAAGTAGTTCGGTCCTATGATTATCCTATATGATAGCATTTATAGTAAAAATACCCCTATATGGTCTCCACTTATGATTACCCAAAGCTCATGTTGAAGCCCCCATTGCAGGCTCCATAGTATTAGCCGCTATTTTATTAAAACTGGGCGGGTATGGAATACTACGAATCTCTCTATTACTAAATCCCACCACCAATTTCATAGCCTACCCCTTCCTAATTTTATCCTTATGAGGCATAATTATAACTAGCTCTATTTGCCTACGCCAGACAGACCTAAAGTCATTAATTGCCTACTCCTCAGTTAGTCACATAGCACTTGTAATTGCAGCAATCTTAATTCAAAGTCCTTGAAGCTTTATAGGAGCAACAGCACTAATAATTGCCCATGGCTTAACATCTTCAATACTATTCTGCTTAGCAAATTCCAACTACGAACGAACCCACAGCCGAACTATAATTCTGGCACGAGGCCTACAAATAATTCTACCTTTAATGGCAGCCTGATGATTACTAGCAAGTCTCATAAATTTAGCCCTACCCCCATCTATTAATTTAATCGGAGAGTTATTTGTAACTATAGCTACATTCTCCTGATCAAACTTCTCCATTATTCTATTAGGAATCAACATTATCATCACCGCCCTATATACACTCTATATATTAACTATAACCCAACGAGGAAAACATACATATCATATCCATAACATTAAGCCCTCATTTACCCGAGAAAACACCCTTATAATACTTCATCTAACACCCCTCCTACTATTAATAATCAACCCACAAATTATCCTGGGAACAACATATTGTAAATATAGTTTAACAAAAACTTTAGATTGTGAATCTAACAATAGAAAATAATAATTCTTATTTACCGAAAAAGAATACAAGAACTGCTAACTCATGTAACCATATTTAAAACTATGGCTTTTTCAAACTTTTAAAGGATAGAAGTTATCCATTGGTCTTAGGAACCAAAAAATTGGTGCAACTCCAAATAAAAGTTATAAACATATTCTCCACAATAATATTACTATCATTAATTATATTAGGTCTACCCCTTATGAACAACACCAACAAGAATACTAACCTCATATCTTACCCAGAATATGTTAAAACAATAGTCTCATACTCCTTTATATTCAGCCTACCTCCAACCATTATATTTATTCAGTCCGGACAAGAAATAATAATCTCAAATTGACATTGAATAACAATCCAAACTATAAAACTATCCCTCAGCTTTAAATTGGATTTCTTCTCTATAATTTTTTTACCTATTGCCCTATTTATCACTTGATCAATTATAGAATTTTCAATATGATATATACACTCCGATCCCAATATTAATCGATTTTTTAAATATTTATTAATATTTTTAATTACTATACTAATCCTGGTAACTGCTAATAACATATTTCAGCTCTTTATTGGCTGAGAAGGAGTCGGCATTATATCTTTTATACTCATCGGCTGATGATATGGACGAGCAGATGCTAATACAGCCGCATTACAAGCCATCCTGTATAATCGCATTGGAGACGTCGGATTTATCCTATCCATAGCATGATTTATAGCCAACTCGAATTCATGAGATATTCAACAAATTTTTATCTTAAATATAGATAATACAACACTACCTATAACAGGATTACTACTTGCTGCCACAGGAAAATCAGCCCAATTTGGCCTACATCCATGACTTCCCTCTGCTATAGAAGGCCCTACCCCAGTATCAGCCCTATTACACTCAAGCACAATAGTGGTCGCAGGTATTTTTTTACTCATCCGATTTTATCCCATAATAGAGAATAATCAAACAATCTTAACACTAGCCCTATGCCTAGGAGCCATTACTACCCTTTTTACAGCCATTTGTGCTCTAACCCAAAATGATATTAAAAAAATTGTCGCCTTTTCTACTTCAAGTCAATTAGGCCTTATAATAGTCACAATTGGTATTAACCAACCCTATCTAGCATTTCTCCATATTTGCACTCATGCATTCTTCAAAGCCATACTATTCCTTTGCTCCGGATCCATTATTCACAGTTTAAATGATGAACAAGACATTCGAAAAATAGGAGGCCTGTTTAAACCTATACCCTTCACAACCACTGCACTAATTATTGGAAGCCTGGCACTGACTGGAATACCCTTTTTAACAGGATTCTATTCAAAAGATCTAATTATTGAAGCCGCTAATACATCTTATACAAACGCCTGAGCCCTTTTACTCACTCTAATTGCTACATCCCTAACAGCCGTCTACAGCACTCGCATTATCTTCTTCGCACTACTCGGAAAGCCACGATTTCCTCCCCTTATCTTAATTAATGAAAATAACCCCTTACTAATAAATCCTATTACACGTCTATTAATTGGCAGTATTTTTGCCGGATTTATTATTTCCAATAACATTCCACCCCTAACCGTTCCCCAAATAACAATACCCCTGTACCTTAAAACTACTGCCTTAATAGTTTCTCTAGCAGGATTTACTTTAGCCATAGAACTTAATTATCTAACCCAAAATCTAAAACACAAGCACCCATCAACTGTATTCAAATTCTCAACCTTACTAGGATATTTTCCATCCATTATACATCGCAATAACCCATTTATAACTCTTTATATAAGCCAAAAATCAGCTACTATATTAATAGACATAATTTGACTAGAAAATATGTTGCCCAAATTAACCGCCAAAATACAACAAAATTTCTCTATTATAATTTCCAACCAAAAAGGACTAATTAAATACTATTTCCTATCTTTCCTCATTAACATTATTATTATAGTAATTTTATTTAGTTTCCTCGAGTAATTTCTAGAATAACCACCACCCCTATGAGCAACGATCAACCAGTAATAAATACCAATCAATTGCCATAACTATATAATGCACCAATACCTATAATTTCCGAACTAAAGATATCTACCTCGCCTGTATCACAAACAACTCAATCCCCCATTTCATTAAATTCATAAATTACTCCTAATTTCTCACTAACTAATACATAAATAACTAATAAAAACTCCACAATTAACCCAACAATAAATGACCCCAACACTACCAAGCTTGATAGTCATGTCTCAGGATATTGCTCTGTAGCCATAGCCGTTGTATACCCAAAAACAACTAATATACCCCCCAAATAAATTAAAAACACCATTAGCCCTAAAAATGAACCACCAAAATTTACAACAATACCACAACCAACTCCTCCACTCACAATTAAACCCACTCCACCATAAATGGGGGACGGCTTAGAAGAAAATCCAACAAAACCAATCACAAAAACAATACTCAAAGCTGATACAATATAAATTATCATTATTCCTACATGGCTATATCCATGACTAATGACACGAAAAATCACCGTTGTGCTTCAACTATAAGAACAATTAATGACCAACATTCGAAAATCTCACCCACTGATTAAAATTATTAACAATTCATTTATTGACCTACCCGCCCCATCCAACATTTCATCCTGATGAAATTTTGGATCCCTATTAGGAATCTGTCTAGCACTTCAAATCCTAACCGGCCTCTTCCTTGCAATACACTATACATCAGACACCGCCACAGCTTTTAATTCTGTATCGCACATATGCCGAGAAGTTAATTACGGCTGAGTGCTACGATATATACATGCCAATGGCGCCTCCATGTTTTTCATCTGCCTATATTTACATATTGGACGGGGCCTTTACTATGGGTCCTATATATTTAAAGAAACTTGAAATATAGGAGTAATTTTATTATTCGCCGTAATAGCCACTGCATTCATAGGGTATGTATTACCATGAGGCCAAATATCTTTCTGAGGAGCTACCGTAATTACCAACCTGCTCTCTGCAATTCCATATATCGGAACCAATTTAGTAGAATGAATCTGAGGCGGCTTTTCCGTAGATAAAGCTACCTTAACTCGCTTTTTCGCCTTTCACTTCTTATTACCCTTTATTATCTCAGCACTAGTTATAGTTCACCTTTTATTCCTACATGAAACAGGATCTAACAATCCAACAGGCATTCCCTCAAACATAGATATAATCCCCTTCCACCCTTATTACACAATTAAGGATATTTTAGGATTATTTATAATAATATTACTCCTTCTCTGCCTAGTTCTATTTACACCTGACATATTAGGCGACCCAGATAATTATACACCAGCAAACCCACTCAGCACTCCCCCTCACATTAAACCAGAATGATATTTCCTGTTTGCATATGCAATTTTACGATCAATCCCTAATAAGCTAGGAGGGGTATTGGCTTTAGTCCTCTCAATCCTAGTCTTAATTATTATCCCTTTTCTCCATACCTCCAAACAACGCAGCATGACTTTCCGCCCATTTAGTCAATGCTTATTTTGATTACTAGTAGCTGACCTCCTTACTCTAACATGAATTGGAGGACAACCAGTCGAACACCCATATATTATTATTGGACAATTAGCATCAATTTTGTATTTCCTAATTATTATCGTAATCATACCACTAGTCAGTATTATAGAAAACCACTTATTAAAATGAAGAGTCTATGTAGTATAACAATTACACTGGTCTTGTAAGCCAGAAAAGAGGAACAAACCTCCTCCAAAGACTCAAGAGAGAAGATTTAAACTTCACCATCAACACCCAAAGCTGATATTCTACCTAAACTATCTCCTGATAAATCACAATGTATATTCACAGATCATATCACTGTACATATATATGTTAGCATCACATAACATATTATATGTATAATTGTGCATATCATTACTTACCACATGACTATTATACATGTACATATATATATTAATATTACATAATACATTATATGTATAATTGTACATATCATTACTTACCACATGACTATTATACATGTACATATATATATTAATATTACATAATACATTACATGCGTAATCGTACATACCCCATAATATTCGTCAGTCCTAGTCAACATGACTATCCACCACACTAATAGATCTCATAATCTACCTACCTCCGTGAAACCAACAACCCGCCCAAAACGTATCACCCTTCTCGCCCCGGGCCCATAATATGTGGGGGTTTCTACACTGGGTCGTAAACGACATCTGGTTCTTACTTCAGGCACATAAACCTAATGATCGCCCATTCATTCCTCTTAAATAAGACATCTCGATGGATTCATGACTAATCAGCCCATGCCGCGGCATAACTGTGGTGCCATGCCCTTGGTATTTTTTAATTTTTAGGTATGCTTCGACTCAACATTGGCCGTCAAAGGCCCCGTCCCAGACCATAAAATCCAGCTGGACTTCTAATGCAGACCCTCCATCCCCATAATGGTGAGCAGGACATTCAGTTAATGGTTACAGGACATAAGTATGAATGCTTTCAAGGATATTCAAATGTATTAACATACATGCCAATGGTTTATTTAACATAAGACCTAATCAGGTGTAAATTCATTAATGGTTCCAGGACATACGCATACGCATACGCATACGCATACGCATACGCATACGCATACGCATACGCATACGCATACGCATACGCATACGCATACGCATACGCATACGCACGTTTATATGGCAAACCCCCCTTACCCCCCATTAAGTCCACTCTAATATATTACTAGTTATTTCTTGCCAAACCCCAAAAACAAGAATAGTAATATAATTATGTTTATAGACCTAATATAACTTAAACTAACCTTATAATCTTCTCCACCAATAGGGCCATACCCCCTTACTTTAAAGATTCGCTTTCCTTAGACAGACATCTCCTCAGATCTGAAATTGCACCGTCAAGTAAAATATGTTATGTAATAACTAAGA